TCTATCTTCATTCATGGATCCTTTACTCATACTCATTCAATTGGATGATCCAATTCAAAGATTATGTTTCGCAATTTCATAACCCAATTTTTCAATTTCTAAGTAACCTTGGATACAAATCACGATAATGTATATTGTTCCTCGAATCTGTCATTGAGAGGTAAAGGATTAAATCCTTTTAAGAAATAAAGTTTTTGATCGGAATATGAATCAAACCGAAAGACCCCTTAACTATTAAGGGGGTTAATAGAACGAATCACACTTTTACCACTAAACTATACCCGCTACAATGCGATTATTGTATACAAATGGACCTTTTGTCGATTTTGTCGAATAGGGGAATTGGACGTAATCAAGATAGGATCAGAAAAGAATCATGAAAAAATGAGATTCCGAAAAGAAAGGGGCCTTATTTAAATAACTAAGTTCTCTCTTTTCTTTTGCTGGAGGAGTTTTGATAGATAGGGCTCGCCAAAACAAACCATTGAAATTATAACATAAAAATGCATTGTGTGTAAGAATTCATAGTTTTCTTTTTTGATTCCCCTAAGGTAGTAAAGTCAATCAAAAAAGAAGAAAGAATAATAAGAAATGACACAAAGTCCTTCTTCTTTTTTTTTTGTTGTTCAACCATTTTTGTTTTCAAATCAGATAAATCATTTTATTTAGGATTCGTTGAAACAAAAAATAGGATTCGTTGAAACAAAAAAAAAGGCCCGGCTAGGTACTGACCAGGCCAGGCCATGGAAATAAAAAGGCCCTTTCGAACAAAATCAAAGCAAAGAGGTCTTCTTTAGTTTTCTTTCTATTGTTTGTATCTTTTGAATCTTTCGCGTCCTTACTTTATCTAAATAGAATTGCTGATAAAAATCGTACATCGTTATATAATAAAGACAGAGAAAGAACGCATTTTTTAATCCTTAGATTATATGTAATGTAACATAGTAATTATCTTTTTCAATTGGGAGAGATGGCTGAGTGGACTAAAGCGGCGGATTGCTAATCCGTTGTACGAGTTTTTCGTACCGAGGGTTCGAATCCCTCTCTTTCCGTTTCCGTTGATCACTTGATATTTGATTTATCTTTCCAATTTTGCAAACTTTTTTTCTAGTTAAACGCGTGGAATAGAAAAAATCCTAAGAAAATTTTAAAATCAAGCAAGGAAAACTGATTTCTTATTTTATTCTTCACGTCCAGGATTACGTCCTGGATCATTAGATAGGAATCCAAAGATGAAGAGAGAAACAAAGAATATCACTACTGTGTAAACGAAGAGTTTGAGAGTAAGCATTACACAAGCTCCAAGATCATTTTTTGAAAAAAAAAAGAGAATAGATCCTCTATTTTTATACCACATATCGTGTTTTGACACCAAGAAATGAAGTGCTTTCTAGAAATGAAAATTCATTTCATTTGTAAGAAGAGTCCTTCATTACATTACCAAACAAAAACTTATTTCATACCCACAATTAGATATTGTGGGGGACCCCAATAGGATAAGGTCTTTCACTGGAAAGGGGTCCGAATGGGAAAATGGGATGAGTCGGATTTATCGCAGCTATCCACGAATTTCAATTTTGAATCGAGGATTGATACTGTAAGACTTATCTGATCTTATCAATTGTTAGAATTTTTTTTTTCTTGAATAAATCATGACTTTTCTACGATAGTATTAAAGATCTCATCGAAAACTTACAGCAGCTTGCCAAACAAAGGCTAAGAGAAAAAAGAGTAGAGGTATGACTGGCATAATATCTACGATTGGATTCAAAAAAGCATAGGCCTCGGGCAATTTGGCCAAGAAAGGACTACTCGAATAAAGAGTAGAATTAAGACAGATACAGATTAAACTAAAGATATTAAGCATAACAGACATTTTGTTCTTGGAGATAATTGCATTTTGATTGAGTTATTGATATAAGGAAAAATGAAGAAAGTAAGGTTGACAAAAAGATCCTTCTTTTTCTTTGAATCCACCCAATCAAAACTCCTCCAATTCTCAACAGAGAATAGAAGAAATTATACTTTCATACAATATCTTAATTGAATTATATGTAATGATCAATAAATTCAGGTAAATTCTATACCTACATGTCTAAAAATTCTAAAAAAAATCTAATCTATTTTATAGATATTTGGACTGAAATTGACGAACAACCAAGAACAATATTATTCTTTATTAGTGTCCAATAGAAATTGGGGCGTGGCCAAGTGGTAAGGCAACGGGTTTTGGTCCCGCTATTCGGAGGTTCGAATCCTTCCGTCCCAGAGCATATCCATTCTATCAGAATAAAGATTGCTTTTTTGAACAAGGTTCTGTTTAAAGGTCTAATATTGGATAGAATGTGATTCATGTTTCTGATTTTGAATCGAAATGTGAAAGAACCGATATTCCCTATCCCAATTATTCATTTTCTGTGGATTTCTGAATTCTAAACAAGAGGGAGTTCTTAGTACTAATGAAATTCAATCAATGGGATTAAGTCTTTTAAGACTGGGT